TCCACTTAATCCCGGCACATATCTTTACGGCTAAGGAATGGGGAATCTTTCTCCTGTTACATGAATCAAATGTTTCATTTCATCCGGGAAAAGCCATCTCTTTCTCAACAATGTCTTTGTCATTTGATCCAATAGCGTTCCGTTAGATAGGAACAGATTTGATAAATACTGATAACTCTCGGATAGAGTATTAGAACGGAAAGATCCATTAGATAATGAACTATTGGTTCTAAACCATCTCTGGCGATGAATCAACAATTCGAAGTGCTTTTCTTGCGTATTCTTGATGAACCAGCGTTTATATATAGATGTAGGAGGATTTGTTTGGGAAGCAATAAGCCCCTTTGACATCTCTTCATCTGCAAAGAATTCTCGACGTGAAAACACAGAGACAGAGGGCTGATCTTTGAATAGGGAAAAGAATGGATCCGCAGGGTCCCAAATGAATTGGCTTGTTCGAAAAAAGCCTTGTTCTTTGGAAGATCTATCTCGTGTCTGGTACTGCATGGTTCCACTCTGCAAGAACTCCGAATCATTCTCTTGAAGCTCATCCTCTTTATGATAAATGATCCATTTGCCCCGAAATGACCCAGTCCAATAGGGAAATCCCAATTCAGTGGGCCTTTCGATACAATCAAATAGATTGCCACAAGGGCGCCATATTCTAGGAGCCCAAACTATGTGATTGAATAAATCCTCCTCTATCTGTTGCGGATCGAGAGCCCCTTCCCCTTCTTCAAACTCCGATTCGTATTTTTCATATAGAAATCTCTGATCAACGATAGAACAAGATCCATTTTGCATCATATCTAACTGATTCCTTGGTTCGGACCGAAGAAGTAATGTAACTCGATTATTATCAAACTGACTGCAATATTTTTCTGTCCGTGAGGATCCCGCCAGAGCCAGAGCGCCTTCTACTTCTAATAGTAATAATAGTAATAGGCCATGAACTAGATCAGAATCATTCTCAACGAATCCATAAGAAGTGATCCAATTTTTTTCATCGTGTCTGGATGAAGACCAAAGATCTTGAGCGACCGATCCGGCAGAACAACTCAAAAGATAAAGAAGTATCGTTAATTTCTTCATGCTCGTTCCAAGTTCGAAGTACCATTTGTACAAATAAGAATCCCCTCCCTTACATGATTTCTTCTTCATATAGATAGAGATAGGATCTATGGGGCAATTACTTAGAAGTACATTTTGTGTAACAGCCCTTCCTATCTGATAGAAAAGGATCCCATGATCCTGAACCGATCTTATCTGGGATCGAAAATCCCAAGTTTTTCTATGAAGAGCTGATCTAATTGTATTAGTTTCTATAATGGATTTCTTCTGTGTAATACTAATTGATAGGGCCTCATTGATAAGTGCTACAAGATCTCGCGCATTGGAATCCATGGTTATGGACCCGAATCCGTTAGTATGGAACATCTTCTTTTCCAAGTGAAATCCCCTAGTATATGAAAGAATGAAAAAGTGCTTTCGTTGTTGTGGAAGAAGAAGCCTTCGTATCTTAATGCATGTATTTAATTTATTCGGAGCTATTAGAGCGGGATCCACTTTTTGGGGAATATGAGTCGAAGCAATAACAAGAATCTTTCCAGTGGAACATCTTTCACAATCCCTGGAGAGATAGTTCTCTAATAGACCGAGGGATAAGTAATTCGACTCATTCACATGCAGATCATGAATGTTTGGAATCCAGATTATGCAAGGAGACATTGCTTTTGCTAATTCGAATTGAAGGGTGATATCAAATCGGTCTATTTTCGGCGTCATATACATAGTTAGCACATTCGTCATAGTTAGCAGCTCCGTATCAATATCAAGGTCATCATCAATATTGCTATCGTCACTATCATCAATATTGCTATCGTCACTATCATCAATATTGCTATCGTCACTATCATCAATATTGCTATCGTCACTATCATCAATATCGATATCATCAATAAGATAACCTTTAGGTTTGTCATCCAGGAACTTGTTCGGAAATACCGTAATGAAAGGAACATAGGAGTTTGTCGCTAGGTATTTGACCAAACAGGATCGTCCAGTTCCTATAGAACCTATCACTAAAATACCTCTAGAAGGGGATAGGGCTAAGCGGAGCGAAAAGGGTTTTCCATGAGGAGATGGGGAATGAAAACTATTAGCCCCACACGAGGTTTGTGAATAAGTGATTGTCTGATAATGAGCAAGGAATATCCGTCTTTCTGCTAAACAGGATCTATTGAACTCATAATTCATTAGATCCTTTTGATGAATGTCAACTAAGTATCGTAAGGAAATTGATCCCGGTTGTTCAATCATTTGATAACCAGAGTCATTCTTTGAGAAATGATCACTATGAGTCAGACTCAATAGAATTTGATCAATCCTTTTTTCTGTCGTTAAGGTGGAGAACTGAACCAAGAATTCTCTTTCTTCATCATCAATCGAATCACTGTTCGCGACCCAGAATTCTATTTTATCATCAATCCAATCACCGTTC